GTGCTCTACCTAACTGAGCTATAGCCCTTGTGCTTGTGATACATATATTATCATGTCAATAATGTCTTGTCAAGATGAATATTACACGACTCAACTTTCTGTTATCTCTTTGATCAGTATTGGTTATAAATTATTGCTTATAAAAAATATTACATTTATAATCCATCGATGTGACGGAGCCCGTTTCTTTACTCTTTGTGATGATAAGTGACCTACTTAACTCAGTGGTTAGAGTATCGCTTTCATACGGCGGGAGTCATTGGTTCAAATCCAATAGTAGGTAGAACTCATTCGATATCAGACTCTAGGTATCTAATAAATTTTTCTACTTTCAATATTAAAAATATTAATATTGATTTTTGATCTTTTCCATTCCACTTATGATTCTATTCAATTGGCAAAAAAAGGGGTGTATAAAAAGAACTTCTGTTTCTACAGAAGTTCTTTTTTTTATTCGGACACACCAACTAGTTATAGTTACGAAATAACATTGATAGCCTCCACTCGGGCCCTAGCTCGTCTGAGAGCTAGATTTGCCTCAATTATTTGTCTCTTGCCGTCCGCTTTCCGCAAGTTTGCTTCTGCTAGTTCAAGAGTTTGCTGAGCTTCTTCTAGATCAATGTCACTACCCTTCTCCGCATCATTTACTAAAATGGTAATCTCATTATTGCCTATTCTAGCAAAACCACCCATCAGAGCCATCGTTACCCATTGGTCGTTAAGGCGTATTCTCAAAATACCGATATCAACAGCTGTGGCAATAGATGCGTGATTTGGTAATACGCCAATTTGTCCACTATTAGTAGATAAAACGATTTCTTTCACTTCTGAATCCCAAACAATTCGATTCGGGGTCAGTACACAAAGATTTAAGATCATTTCTTCAAATTACTCTCCGTTTCTAAGTTCGTAGCCTTCGCAGTAGCTTCATCAATGTTACCTACCAAATAAAAGGCCTGTTCGGGAAGACTATCTAATTCTCCGGAAAGGATCAATTTAAACCCTCTAATTGTTTCTGCTAGGCCGACATATTTTCCCGGAGAACCAGTAAATACTTCGGCTACAAAAAAGGGTTGTGATAAGAAACGTTCAATTTTTCTTGCTCTTGCTACAGTTAAACGATCGTCTTCGGATAATTCGTCCAACCCCAGGATAGCTATAATATCCTGAAGCTCCTTGTAACGTTGTAAAGTTTGCTTAACTCTTTGCGCAGTTTCATAATGTTCTTCACCAACAATTTTGGGTTGGAGCATAGTTGACGTTGAATCTAAAGGATCTACTGCCGGATAGATACCTTTAGCAGCTAATCCTCTTGATAGTACAGTAGTAGCGTCTAAATGTGCAAATGTCGTGGCAGGAGCGGGGTCGGTCAAATCGTCCGCCGGTACATAAACTGCTTGAATAGAAGTTATGGATCCTTCTTTGGTAGAAGTAATTCTTTCTTGTAAAGAACCCATTTCGGTACTAAGAGTGGGTTGATAACCTACAGCGGAAGGCATTCTACCCAGCAAGGCGGATACTTCGGATCCTGCTTGGACGAAACGGAAGATGTTGTCAATAAATAGAAGTACGTCTTGCTCATTAACATCTCGGAAATATTCCGCCATAGTTAGGGCGGTCAACCCAACTCTCATACGAGCTCCCGGCGGCTCATTCATTTGACCATAGACTAGAGCCACTTTTGATTCTCCAATATTTGCTTCATTAATTACTCCAGATTCTTTCATTTCCATGTAAAGATCATTTCCTTCCCGAGTACGTTCACCTACTCCGCCAAATACGGATACACCCCCATGAGCTTTTGCAATGTTGTTGATTAATTCCATAATTAGTACTGTTTTACCTACTCCAGCCCCTCCGAATAGCCCAATTTTCCCTCCGCGACGATAAGGGGCTAAAAGATCCACAACTTTAATTCCTGTTTCAAAAATCGATAATTTTGTATCTAACTGTATAAAGGCGGGTGCCGATCTATGAATAGGGGATGTTGTGCGCGTATCTACAGGACCTAAATCATCAATGGGTTCTCCCAATACGTTAAAAATTCGGCCTAGGGTCGTCCCGCCAACGGGAACACTTAGAGGAGCCCCTGTGTCAACCACTTGCATTCCTCTCGTTAGACCATCTGTAGCACTCATAGCTACAGTTCGAACTCGATTATTTCCCAATAATTGCTGTACTTCACAAGTCACATTAATTTGTTGACCGATAGTATCTCGACCTTTAACTATGAGAGCGTTGTAAATATTAGGCATTTTGCCGGGGGGGAAAGCTACATCCAACACCGGGCCAATGATTTGAACGATACGTCCCAGGTTTTTGTTTTCCGGCGCGGAAACCCCAGGATCCGAAGTAGTAGGATTGATTATCATAATAATAAATAAAAAATATGTTGAAATTTTTTTTTCGAAAATTTGTGAATCTAAAATCAATGTTCAAAAGCAAGTTGCTCGATTAATTCAATAGATTAATTCAATAAGAAACGGAAGTTAGCACTCGA